CCTTGGTCTAATTCCACGCCTTATGACGAAAGGGGAGTCGGCGTGGCGTAAAGTGAAGATTGGGGGGAGTAGAAAAAAATCCCTTATGGGGTATTCCGAAGGTGTAACCTAGGCAACGAAAAAGGGGCCCGATACTTCAACTAGAGGAGCGACCCGTTGGTTCACCAAACCCCGACCCAGCGTCACACATTCTCCAGGTCCGAAGGGATCCAGTGCCCAACTACCGACTCCTCCCGGAATTGCGTTATCGGAGCCGAGCCAGGAATGGCCGTTAGTGGACACCCACCACTTTTCACCGGTTAGAGAGGCCCTCTTTAATACATTAAGAAAAGATGTTCACAGGGGCCAGAAAGACTCGGTCATAGGAATTTAGAACACCTACGTGCTGGTAAACGAAAACCACCTCGACCGGATCAGAGTAAACAACAATGTCGAATCAGGCCGCCCTTTGCCTTGAAAGAATTCACACGCGGCCACCAGCTTTCCCAAAATAAGGGGAGATCTGCTGCTTACTGCTCACGGAAACATCCGACCTATACTATAGTCAAGTCGTTCGCCTATCTTTCTGATCTCCTTTCCTTCTATTCATCATATTTTTGGCTTTGACCCAGTGAAAAATGGGGTTGATGGTGTTGGCTAAAAAAGGGGGAGAGAGGAGAGCCTTAGGGTACGCTCACTTCTGCATTTTTGTTTAGGTTCTCGAGATTCTCAATCGCTCTTTTTCGTGGGGAGGAATAGTACGTGAATGGCTGTTCTCAGACGAGGGAATCATTCCTCTCTAAAAAAATAAAAAATAAGCTAGAATCTTTCTATTGATAGAGCTTTCACGTCTGCGCATAGAATCCTTTTTTGCCCTTCCATTCTGTTCTTACGGTAGTTGGGTCGGAATCCGTGTGATGGTTCGAAAGTCGTTTCAAATATTCTTCGCATCCCCAGAGAGATAGATTGTTGCCATTGTGCCTTGGTCGTCAAAAGAAAGGGGCACGAACAGCCTTAAAGTACTGTTCCATGTCCCAGAGGTCTTCGAGCCTTGGCATTTCGAATCCCGTTGAATGGCTGTGGTTCCGGGACTCAAGTCTGGAGTCGCCAGGTGAGACATTCGGTTCACGAACCGGAAACCTATCTCCACAGCAAGCTCCTCAATTTGACCCGGTCCGTCACGCTTTGGACATCGCCACCGGGATCGTTGAGGCCCCATGAAGACGGCTCTACTTCACTGGGAAGACGCGGTACTCATTAGCGAGCGTCTGGTGACCAACGATTCCGGATTCCCCTGCCTTTCTGCCATAGTCTACACTTGTCCGTCCAAATGGTCGACCTTGCCATCAAGTTGGGTCACTCGATCCTTGAGTGTTTCCTTAACAACAGCCGCCGCTGACAGCACTCCACTGCTATCGTCATGTACATGGTACAACAAGAAGAGAATTAGCAGAAATCGAAAGGTTTTTACCCAAAACTCCGCTCTGATACCTCCTAAAGCGAAATAGGCACTCGCACGGGTAGAGAGTCTGCCTGAGTCGTGCGGCCCCAGGTAACGCCTAGTTTAGTGTAGCACCTGGGTTCCGCCTTCTCCTTGTCGAGTTTTTCTTCTGATCTCTCTCTGAGTCTCTAGTTCGTTACCTTCTACTACCGATCTTCTCCCTCTGCTGCTACTGGAGCTACTGGATATCGACCTAAGAGATACTAGACCGGGTGCGAGAGGAAGGGATGCTGCTATTGATGGACCGGTGCTACCTCTGGATCTAAGAATCATGGAAGACGTAATTGAAATATGCACCTGGAATTAAATCACATTGGTATAAAGAGCCGGAAAGGAAAAAGAGGAGGAAAGAAGCAAGGGACTGAGCGACGAAGCGAGGTTTGGAACCCTTCAATTACAAAGTGGAAGATGCCTCTCACAATGGGTAGGATTACTGCATTTATTATATTTGACTCTTCTATTTTATAATATAGGGAGTTGGGGCAGGTTGAAGGGGAGGGGAAGTCAATTTAAACATAGTGCCACCATAACCCTAAGAAAACGAGATTGGGTTTGTGTGTGTAGACTATCCTTGGAAGTGTCTATTCTACCAAACCACGGGACGCAGCCGTAGATCGAGCCCTGGAAGTCCTCTCCTTACAGTCAAGTGGCTGAACGCCCCTCTCTTTACCCTCTGTAGCTGAACTTTCTTACTTATGCGATGAGGAGCTTACTTAGTATTGAAATCGAGTTGGCAGAAAGTACCGAAAGTCGGCCGCCCGCCCTATCATCCCGTGTCTCAACCAACCTTTTTCTTGTCTCCAAATCTCTCTTTTGGCTTTTGAAACTTCGATTCGTGACAGCTACTCATACGTGCCAAAGAGGCTTCCTTCCCGCCTTGACCCAGCTAAAGGTAAAGGTACGGATTAGGTGGCGAAGAAGAGACGGAGGAGCTTCCTCCCCCATTGACGGCTCACGAATATGAGTCCCACGTTTAGGAGAAGAACTGAGATAGGCTGCTTTACCTCTGTCTCTATCCGA